TGAATAATCGTTTCCCAGGATAAAAATCCAAATAATTTATTAGTAATGGGATAATTGAGTTTATAAGTTTCAATGGATTGATCTTGTTCAATTACAGTACCGATGATACTGAACATACTAATCATTAATAATATAAAAATTGCAAACCGAAGATCCGCTAAATACCTGAAAATTTTTATTTTCATTGAAATAAATTAATTTAAAAATATATCTTTGGTTGACGCTAACCGGATTTTTCCAGAAGTGGCCCAGTTTTTAAGTTTTAACATTTGAGCATTTTCAATTCGAGCTAACGGTATTAATTCGTTTATAGCATTACGAATATCATTTGTTGTAAATTCTCGTTTTTCGTAAAAAGCCTGATACATTGCTTCTATAATAGTTTGACGAATTTCGGCTCCTGAAAAATATTCAGTTAGTTGTGCTAATTCTGAATAATTAAATTGGTCCCAAGTATTTGGCCTAAATTGTTTCAGATGAATTTGAAAAATCTCTTCTCGTTCACTTTTTTGAGGCAAATCTAAAAAAAAGACTTCATCAAAACGACCTTTTCGAATAATCTCAAGAGGTAAAGAGTCTATACTATTTGCTGTTGCAATTACAAATACAGGTTTGGTTTTTTCAGATAACCAACTTATAAAAGTTCCTAAAACTCTATTACTAGTTCCACTATCACCTTTATTGTCAGAATTGTTAAAAGCTTTATCAATTTCATCAATCCATAAAATACAAGGTGAAATTGCTTCAGAAACACTTATCATTTGCCGAAGTCTTGATTCCGATTCACCTACAATACCACCAAATAGTTTTCCTACATCAAGTTTTAATAAAGGTAATTTCCAATCATTGGCAATAGCTTTAGCAGTTAACGATTTTCCTGTTCCTTGAATTCCAATTAATAATAATCCTCTAGGGGTTGGAAGTCCATAGTTAATCGCTTGTGAGCTAAAAGCTGTTTGACGTTTTTTTAGCCATTCTTTAAGATTTTTTAAACCTCCAAGACCATCAAATTTTTCGTTTACAGACCAGTATTCTAATATTTCAGTTTGACTAATTATTTGTTTCTTTTCACTTAATAAAATAGATATGCTATTTTCATTTATAGTCTTATAGGTAGCGATTATTTTTGATAAAACTCGTCGAATTCGCTCTAAGGATAAACCCTGACAAGAACGAGTTAAATTTTCAAACAATTTAATATCAACATCGATTTGTAATGATTGAGTTAAACGTTGTAACTCTTTAATAATTTCTTCTTCTGTTGGTAATTGGAATTGTAAAACTGTTATTAAATCTTGTAATTCTCTAGGAATATTTAATTCTGATCCAATAATAATGATTGTTTTTGGTTGGAGTTTTAAGATTCGACTTAAGTTTCGAAGTTTTCGGGAAATTGATAAATCATTTAAAAAACGATTAAAGTCTTTTAATAAAAAAATCGCAGGAGTTTCAGGATTTAATTTTTCTACTAATTCTAATGCTTGTAAAGGATTTCGTTTTCCAAATCCTTGATTATTTGGATTATTCGTATAACCATCAACAAAATCCCAACTATAAATACTTCTTTTTAAATTGGTTTTAATGTTTTTTCGAATTACATATTCCACTCTATCTTCTTCAATTGTATTGATATAAATTATCGGATATCGAGCTTTAAGAAAAAGATTTAGCTCATCATTAAATGTCATGTCGTAAAAATTTTAAGTTTAATTTATCAACTTAGTATTATATAAATTTAAAATAAAAAATTGTAATTTATTAGAGTAATATTTTACTACTTACTCTAATAATCTAAAAATTTATCGTTGAATCGTTAAACTCTTTCGGCCCTTTTTACGTCTATTTCGTAAAGTTTTTCGTCCTTCTGGGGTCGACATACGTGCTCGAAACCCTGATACTCTTAAAATTGAATGGCGCCCTTTATTTGATAATGTTTTTTTCGACATAATAATAGTTTTAAAATAGAATTAATATAATTTTTATTTAAATAATTGTTCCTCGGAAAAGTTGATATAAAGTAAAATATATCAAAGCTTCTTTACGTTCTGTGAATAATAAATATGCTTCTCGTTTGTATTCAGTTAATGGATTTTTTTGTCCATAACCACGCCAACCTACAGCTTCTCTTAATAAACTAATTTTTTCTAAATGTTCTTGCCAAACTGTATTTATATTTAATAATGTTACTTGTCGTTCAAAATTACGGAAAATTTTATTACCATTTCCATATACAGAAAATTGATTAATCTTTGACTGATATGTTAACCAAAATTCTTGGAAAAAATAATTCTGTAATTCAAGATTATCAAATTCACTTAAATTTGAATAATTCTTATTAAAGAGTTTAATATTTAGATTTCGTCCAAATAAATTTTCAAATAATTTAATCATTTGATTTAAATCTATTTCTTTTTTCTTTAACTGTTTTAGAAATTCACAAACAATTTGTTCTCCATAAGCTAATGTATTATTTCGAATAGATGGGCTTTCTAAAACCAATCTACGTTCAAAATAAATAATACTTCGTTGTTGATCTAATATTTCATCATATTCAAACAAATTTTTACGTTGCTCGTAAGCTCGTTCTTCAACTTGTTTTTGTGCATTATTTAAACTTTCAGTCATCATTGCTGATTCAATAGGTGAATCATCTGGAATTTGATTTCTTAAAAATTGTTGAACTTTTTGTCCACCAAATAATCGTAAAAGATTGTCATCTAAACTTACGAAAAATCTAGAAGTTCCTGGATCGCCTTGACGACCACAGCGACCTCTTAATTGGTCATCAACACGTCTTGAATCGTTACGTTCTGTTCCAACAACGCATAATCCACCTAAATTTTTAACTATTTTGTTCTCTTGTTTATGATGTTTTTGTGTTGAAAAAATTAAATCATTTAACAAAAAACGAATAGCACATTGATAAGATATACTTGGTATTGCTACTCTATCATTTTCCTGTAAAATTCGTAAGACATCGATATCAGAAAGTTCTATAAAATTACTATCTGTAATAAGTGTCAATAATACACTAAAGAATTTCTGAGAACATCTTTGCGTGATATTTTTTAAACGTCTAATTTTTTGAATAAGAGTGTGCCTTACAGTTTTTGTTTTATATTTTCCAAAATCATTTAATCTTTTAGATTTTTTTAAAGCGGTTTTTGCTAGGATTAATATGTCATAAAGTTCTTTTTGAATTTGGAAATTGATATTACCCCCTAAAATAATATCTGTACCACGACCAGCCATATTAGTTGAAATTGTAATACTATTTTTTTTGCCTGCTTGTGCAACAATTTCTGATTCTCGTCTTACATTTTCAGGTTTGGCGTTTAGAATTTGGTATGATAAGTTATATTCATTTAATAACTGAGCTAACATATCAGATTTTTCAACTGTCGTTGTTCCTATTAATAGGGGTTGTCCACTTGTTGAAACAGAGTTACAAAATTGAGCAATAGCATTCCATTTAGAGAATTGATCTTTATATAATAAATCAGGTAAATCAATACGTTTAGTGGGTTTATACGTTGGAATAACTTCAACTACTAAATTATAGATTTTTTCAAATTCAATTTCAGATGTTTTTCCAGTTCCAGTCATACCAGATAATTTTGGATACATCAAAAAGAAATTTTGATAAGTAATAGATGCTTGTGTTTCAGTTCTAGGGCGAATCGGTAATTTCTCTTTTGCTTCAATGGCTTGATGTAAACCATCCCCCCAACGACGATCTGGCATTATACGCCCAGTAAACTCATCTACAATAACGATTCTATTAGCTTGAATAATATAATGAATATTATTAAAAAATAGAGAATTAGCTTTTAATGCATTTATTATATAAGGTATCCAAGGATCTCTTGGATTGTATAAATCTTGAGTTTGAATAATTTTTTCAACTTGTTGACTTCCCAATTCTGTTAAAGTTACATTTTTATTTTTTTCGTCAACGATGTAATGTTTATTAAACTCTAAATAATTTGTAATTTCAGATGCGATAATGAATTTTTCAACGGATGTATCTTTGCTTGTATCTGCTAAAATAATCGGAGTTTGCGCTTCATCAATTAAAATAGAATCTACTTCATCAATGATACAATAATTGAAGGGAGGCAAAACTATATCTTGTCTATTTAAAGTAGTATTATCACGAAGATAATCAAATGTTAGTTCATAATTTGTTACATATGTAATATCACTTTGATAGTTCTCTTTTCGTTCACTTTGACTCATACCTGCTTGAATAAGACCAGTATCAAATCCTAAAAATCTATAAATTTGGCCCATTGATACCTGATCGCGATTTGCTAAATAGTCATTAACAGTTACAATATGTACCCCTTTTTTGGTTAATGCATTTAAACTTGCAGGAAGAGTTGCTACAAGTGTTTTTCCCTCACCTGTTTTCATTTCAGCAATTTTATTACTATTCAGAACTAATCCTCCCATTAATTGAACATCAAAATGACGTAATCCTAATGTTCTTAAACTAGATTCACGAGTTAAAGCAAATGAACGAGTTATTAATGAATTTAAATCTTGGGTTTCTTTATATTCATTTTGTAATTTAAAACTTTGAATACGTAATTCAACATCAGTTAAATCTTTTAGACTTGTTTCTAATTCATTAATTTCATTAATTAATAATTGATATTGTTTTGGAATTACATTATTTTTATTTGAAAAAAGTTTGTTATTATTAAATTGAATTCCTATCATCCTAATTTATTTAATTAAATAATAATATTTACACGTTTCTGACTTTTATCTTTATAATCAAATTTTACAACTCCGTCTGTTAAAGCAAACAATGTAAAATCTTTACCACAGCCTACATTAATACCTGGTTTGAATTTCATACCCCGTTGACGAATCAAAATGTTTCCAGCACGCACTTGTTCCCCACCAAAACGTTTCACGCCTAAACGATTCGCATTTGAATCTCGACCATTTTTAGTACTACCTGCTCCTTTTTTATGTGCCATAATTATTATATTCCTTTAATTCTTTAATAGTTAGTTAATTGCGATGTTTTCAATCAATACTCGAGTTAAATCTTGACGATGTCCTTGTTTTCTGCGAGTTTTCTTTTTTGACCTCATTTTATAAACAATTTTTTTCTTTCCTCTTAAATGTTCTAAAATTTTGCCTTGTATCTTAACATTTTCAAGATAAGGTTGACCAATAAGAACATTTCCTTCGTTGTTTATTAATAAAACTCGATTCAATGTTATTTCTTTTCCTAATTCTGTAGGAATTCGATTAAAATCATAAAATTTTCCTGTTTCTACCCAAAATTGTTTTCCACTTATTTCAACAATTGCATATTTCATAATTAAAAATTAACAAATATAGTATATTTAATAAATTGTAGTAATAAAAATTAAATTAAATCTACTAAAGTTTTTTAACTTATGTCAATATTTTTAGAACTATGTAAATTTTTTACATTTTCTTTTAAAGAACTTAGTTCTTTATAAAAAAATTCGAAAGATTTTGATTTGTAAGACTCGGAATTACTAACTATTGATAAAGTTCGAGTTATTTTTATATTTTCAATTTGAAGAATCTCAAGTGTTTTTAATTTAATTTCTTTTTCGATAGATGAAGATGAAACAAAAGCAGCTCCTAATCCAAGACTTACTGCTGTTTTAATAGCTTCTATTGAATTTAGTTGCATTACAATTGTTAATTGATCTGTTTCAATATTGTTCTGTTTTAATATATTATCTACAAATTTACGAATTGTTGAATTAGAATGTAAAGTTATAAAATTTAAGTGATATAAATCTTCTTTTTTTATTTTTTTTAATTTTGCGAAAGGATGTGAATTTGATATAATTAGATTTAATTCATCTTCTACAAAATGTTCTATTTTTAAATTTTGTTTTAAATCTTCAGGAACTTCACCTCCGACTACTGCTATATCTATTTGTTTATTAACTATTTGTTTAACAATCAATCTCGTTGAATTAACTTGAACTTTTAAGTCTATTTGAGGATAATTTTGTGCAAATAATGCTAATAATCTTGGCATCAAATATGTTCCAATAGTTTGACTTGCTCCTACACTTAAATTACCTCGTTCACCATTTTTTAAATCGATAATTGCTCGACAACTTTCTTCACACAAAGCAAGAATTCGTTCAGCGTATTGTAAAAATACTTTACCATTCTCTGTTAAATCTATATGATTTGAATTTCTTTTCAAAAGTATTACATCAAGATTTTGTTCTAATACTTTTATCTGTTTACTCAAATATGGTTGAGATAAAAATAATACATCCGCAGCTTTCGTAAAACTTTTTTCTGTTGCGACTGCTTTTAATATTCGTAATTGTTGTAAAGTAAAAGGGAGCATATGTCTAATCTATTAAATTTCTGAGATTTAAAAATACGGATGGAGAGACTCGAACTCTCATAACAAAGTTACTAGGACCTAAATCTAGCGCGTCTACCAATTTCGCCACATCCGTTTAAAATTCTAAAATATAGGAATAAATCTTTAAAATATTTTCAAAGATTTATTCATCAACATAGATACTATAAATAAAACTTGTAGGTTTTCCTCGTAACATAGATTTAGCTAAAGATAACGATTTTTGTGCTGCAAAAAATCCTTTTCTTTTCCAGTTTGCTTTACGAGCATCTCGTTTTGCTTTTGAAGTTCGTTTTTTAGGTACAGCCATATTTAAAATATTAATATTACTCTTCGACAAACTATATAATAGTAATTTTTAAAAGTCAATCATAACTGAAAATATTTTCGGCTAATATATTAACGTTGGCGTGATAATCTTTGAACTTGTTGGATAGCTAAACGACCAATATTAAATAAAGCCCATGATGCAGCTACGAAAATTGGAGCACCAATTACTAATAAACGAGTATCCATATGTTATAATCCTTATAAAAATAGTTAAATTAAATACAGAAAATAATATTTATATGCAGTTATATTATTGTACATTTATATTATATACAAAATTTTAAATATTTCTAAGAAATATCCAGCTAGAAATATTTTCTAGTTTGCTTAAAAACTTTGGCATTGAGCTATTTTTCCGGGAGATGTCTCTCCAAGTATTTTCGCCGATTTATAACGTTTCACAACTGAGTTCGAAATGGATCAGTGTGGTTCCGCCAATACACTAAAAACACCAAAGCAAAAATCTACAATAAAGTAGATAAATATTTATAAACTCTAAGAATACTGGATCAAATATCTTATATTTTAGAGTTTATAGACATTTTATTAAAAAATTCAAGTCCTCGGTCTGTTAGGACATCTCAGCTCATATATTACTACATTTATACTTGATGCCTATCTAACGGTTAGTCTTACCGTGACCTTACTCACTTACGTGATGAGAATACTCATCTTGAGGTGGGCTTCCCACTTAGATGCTTTCAGCGGTTATCCACTCCATACATAGCTACCCAGCGTTTACCGTTGGCACGATAACTGGTACACCAGAGGTATGTCCTTCTCGGTCCTCTCGTACTAAAGAAGGCTCCTCTCAATATTCTAACGCCTACACCGGATATGGACCGAACTGTCTCACGACGTTCTGAACCCAGCTCGCGTACCGCTTTCATGGGCGAACAGCCCAACCCTTGGGACGTACTACCGCCCCAGGATGCGATGAGCCGACATCGAGGTGCCAAACCTCCCCGTCGATGTGAACTCTTGGGGGAGATCAGCCTGTTATCCCTAGAGTAACTTTTATCCGTTGAGTGACGGCCTTTCCACTCAGCACCGTCAGATCACTAAGACCGACTTTCGTCCCTGCTCGACTTGTAGGTCTCACAGTCAAGCTTCCTTTTGCCTTTACACTCTAGATACGATTTCTACCCGTTCAGAGGAAACCTTTGTGCGCCTCCGTTACCGTTTAGGAGGCGACCGCCCCAGTCAAACTGCCCGCCTGAAACTGTCCTTTCACCAGATAATGGTAAAAGTTAGAAATCTAACATTATAGGAGTGGTATCTCACTGATGGCTCCGGAATTCCCGCAAGAATCTTTCAACGCCTCCCACCTATACTGCGCAAATAAAGTCCAATTTCAATTTCAAGTTACAGTAAAGCTTCATAGGGTCTTTCTGTCCTGGTGCAGGTAGTCCGCATCTTCACAGACAAGTCTATTTCACCGAGCCTCTCTCCGAGACAGTATCCAAATCATTACGCCTTTCGTGCGGGTCGGAACTTACCCGACAAGGAATTTCGCTACCTTAGGACCGTTATAGTTACGGCCGCCGTTCACCAGGGCTTCAGTTACCAGCTTCGCTTGCGCTAACCGACTTCTTTAACCTTCTGGCACTGGGCAGGCGTCAGCCCCCATACATCGTCTTACGACTTAGCGGAGACCTGTGTTTTTGGTAAACAGTTGCTTGGATCTTGTTATTGCAACCTTATAAATAAGGTACTCCTTCTCCCGAAGTTACGGAGTTATTTTGCCGAGTTCCTTAGAGAGAGTTATCTCGCGCCCCTTAGTATACTCTACCTACCCACCTGTGTCGGTTATGGTACAGGCATTATTTATTTAAGACATTGCGAGCTTTTCTTGGAAGTCTGACATACACTGCTCTAACTCCGTAGAGTCTCGTATTCACGCCTCAGTTCAATAGTACGTTTTCGCCGCACACACCTTAACGCTTAAACCGGAATACCAATATCCGGCCAGTTTAGCCTTCTCCGTCCCTCGATATCAATAAATAATGGTACGGGAATATTAACCCGTTATCCATCGACTACGCTTTTCAGCCTCGCCTTAGGCCCTGACTTACCCTCCGCGGACGAACCTTCCGGAGGAAACCTTGGGTTTTCGGGGTATAGGATTCTCACCTATATTTTCGTTACTCAAGCCGACATTCTCACTTCTGCTTCGTCCATATCCGCTTACGCTAATACTTCGACCTACAACAGAACGCTCCCCTACCGATATATATTTTATATATCGCACAGTTTCGGCAAATTACTTAGTCCCGTTCATTTTCGGCGCAGGTTTACTCGATCAGTGAGCTATTACGCACTCTTTAAAGGATTGCTGCTTCTAAGCAAACCTCCTGATTGTTTCTGCACTCCCACCTCCTTTATCACTTAGTAATTATTTAAGGGCCTTAACTGGTGCTCTGGGCTGTTTCCCTCTTGACAATGGAGCTTATCCCCCACAGTCTCACTGGTAAATTGTACATTTAGTATTCTTAGTTTGCAACGATTTGGTACCGAATTACCAGCCCGCATACGTAACAGTGCTTTACCCCTAAATTATAACATTTACCGCTGCGCCTAAACGCATTTCGGGGAGAACCAGCTAGCTCCGAATTCGATTGGCATTTCACCCCTAACCACAATTCATCCGCTGATTTTTCAACATCAGTCGGTTCGGTCCTCCACTTAGTATTACCTAAGCTTCAACCTGATCATGGTTAGATCATCCGGGTTCGGGTCTATAACTAGAGACTAACGCCCTATTCAGGCTCGCTTTCACTATGGCTTCGACATTCTCTGTCTTAACCTGCCACTAGCTATAAGTCGCCGGCTCATTCTTCAACAGGAACGCAGTCAGACGTTTTAGTCGTCCTCCTACTGATTGTAAGTTTATGGTTTCATGTTCTTTTCACTCCCCTCCCGGGGTTCTTTTCACCTTTCCCTCACGGTACTATTTCACTATCGGTCATTCAGGAATATTTAGCCTTACGAGGTGGTCCTCGCAGATTCACACGGAATTTCACGTGCTCCATGCTACTTGGGATTCAGTTTTGATTGTTTCAATTTTCGATTACAAGACTATCACTTTCTATGGTTAGGGATTCAAACCTATTCATCTAATTGTTACATTTAATCATTTCTAACTGTCCCGCTACCCTTACTTCTAAGTTTAGGCTTCTCCCGTTTCGCTCGCCGCTACTAAGGGAATCGTTTTTACTTTCTTTTCCTCTAGGTACTAAGATGTTTCAATTCCCTAGGTTTGCTCTTTCTTATTTATATATTCAATAAGTAGTTTTTAAGTTTCCTCATTCGGAGACCTCCGGATCAAAGCTTGTTTCCAGCTCCCCGAAGCATTTCGTTGGTAACCACGTCCTTCATCGCTTCTGAATGCCAAGGTATCCCCCATAAACTCTTAATTCCTTGAATTTAAAACAACTTAGATATTTTGCTATCTATTTTTTTTTGGAGGTAAGCGGATTCGAACCGCTGACAACCGCCGTGCAAAGGCGATGCTCTACCAGCTGAGCTATACCCCCCTTGGGCCATTCTGGATTTGAACCAGAGACCTCGCCCTTATCAGGGGCGCGCTCTAACCAACTGAGCTAATAGCCCGTTTATTATTTAATACTTTAAAATCGACTTATAATTTTTTAGAAAAATTTAAAGGAGGTGATCCAACCGCACCTTCCAGTACGGTTACCTTGTTACGACTTCACCCCAGTCACTAATTCTACCTTAGGCGTCCTCCTCCAAAAGGTTAGAGTAACGACTTCGGGCATAACCAGCTTCCATGGTGTGACGGGCGGTGTGTACAAGGCCCGGGAACGGATTCACCGCTGTGTGCTGACCAGCGATTACTAGCGATTCCAACTTCATGCAGGCGAGTTGCAGCCTACAATCCGAACTTAGAACGAGTTTATAGATTAGCTAGTCTTCGCAGATTTGCAGCTCATTGTCTCGTCCATTGTAGCACGTGTGTAGCCCAGGGTGTAAGGGGCATGCTGACTTGACGTCATCCCCGCCTTCCTCCGGTTTATAACCGGCAGTCTTTTTAGAGTTCCAAAAGGCAACTAAAAATAAGGGTTGCGCTCGTTGCGGGACTTAACCCAACATCTCACGACACGAGCTGACGACAGCCATGCACCACCTGTGTATACGTTCCAAAAGGCACTTTCTTCTTTCAAAGAAATTCGTATCATGTCAAACCCTGGTAAGGTTCTTCGCGTTGCATCGAATTAAACCACATGCTCCACCGCTTGTGCGGGCCCCCGTCAATTCCTTTGAGTTTCACACTTGCGTGCATACTTCCCAGGCGGGATACTTAACGCGTTAGCTTTGGTACTGCACAGGTCGATCTGTTCAACACCTAGTATCCATTGTTTACGGCTAGGACTACTGGGGTATCTAATCCCATTTGCTACCCTAGCTTTCGTCTCTGAGTGTCAGTAATAGCCCAGTAAAGTGCCTTCGCCATCGGTGTTCTTTCCAATCTCTACGCATTTCACCGCTCCACTGGAAATTCCCTTTACCTCTACTATACTCTAGTCTAATAGTTTCGACTGCGATTTTGAAGTTGAGCTTCAAGATTTAACAGTTGACTTATTAAGCCACCTACAGACGCTTTACGCCCAGTGATTCCGGATAACACTTGCATCCTCCGTCTTACCGCGGCTGCTGGCACGGAGTTAGCCGATGCTTATTCTTCAGGTACACGTCATTTATTCCTCCCTGAAAAAAGAGGTTTACAACCCATAGGCATTCATCCCTCACGCGGTATTGCTCCGTCAGGCTTTCGCCCATTGCGGAAAATTCCCTACTGCTGCCTCCCGTAGGAGTCTGGACCGTGTCTCAGTTCCAGTGTGTCTGATCGTCCTCTCAAACCAGATACTGATCGTCGCCTTGGTAGGCCATTACCCTACCAACAAGCTAATCAGCCGCAAGCTTCTCTTTAGGCGGAAATCCATTTTACTCGAAAGCATATGGGGTATTAGCAACCGTTTCCAGTTGTTGTCCCCCTCCTAAAGGCAAATTCTTACGTGTTACTCACCCGTCCGCCACTAGAGTTAAAAACTCCCGTTCGACTTGCATGTATAAGGCATACCGCCAGCGTTCATCCTGAGCCAGGATCAAACTCTCTTAAAATATCCTTGAATTTTTGTTTTTTTTAATTTTGTCCATACGGTTGAAAATAAAGATACTACGAGTTTATCTGAAACTAATTACTGTTTTTAAAAATTAATAAAACTTTGTTAAAATAAATAATGTTAATTAGTTTGAAACTATATTTATTCTATACTCCTATATTAAATTAAGAGATCAATATAGAATAAATATAGAATTTAAAAACTTAAATTCGACAGAAAAGAAATATAACTTTCAAATTGTTGAGTTAACGAATGAGTTATTTCTTGGACAGGATCAAATTGACTACTGATTATTAAATTTGAGGTTAATTGTTCAGTAGAGAAAACATTTAGAGAAATTTGTTTTAAAGGAAAATCTAGTAGATTAGATTCATTGATAACTCTGTCAGGTAAAAATTGAATATCAACATTTTTGTACGCTTCTTGCATATAATTTAAAATATCCATTCTTTCATTATACCAAAACTCTCTTATTTCATTTGGTATTGGATATTTATACCAGAGGATAGGTAAATATTTAAAAATTAAAACATCTTTAACATCCCCATTCACTATGGCTTTTCCTGGAACACCCTCACTAGGTAAAAAGGGCATTGTAAATACTAAATGATTTAAAGAATCAGCAGCTTTTCCAATAAGAGTTAATAACAATGGAGTAGCTAATCCAATACCACCTACAACAGGCATAAGACCAATAGCATATTCTTCAATCCAATCCACAAAAGCAATAAAATATGCAATTGGAAATGTATACGGGTTTATACTTATTAACCAAGCGATAAAAATCCTAAAGGAAATCATGTAGTAATATGTTACTAAAATAGCAAAAACGACTTCTCGACAAACTTCTAAAAAAGATATATCTAAGCAAAAATTACATTGAACTTGCAGAAATTCCGAAAGCCAATTAGGTAAAAAAATAATATTTTTATAATTTTCCATATAAAAGCTATAGAATCCATCAGTATTACTTTCATAGAATATTCTGGGAATAGGCGAAGGTTTTGGAGAATCACCGATTAGAATTTCAATATAATTTTGAGGATGTGTATCTGGTGGAAAACGTACAGTACGAATAGGTAAATTTTCGGCTAATGATTTAGGATTCCAGTAATATCTTTTTAAGGGAGTTAATAACATACCTGGATTATCTGGAAATCCGAAAATACCAGCTAATTTTTGAAAACTAAAAGCAACAAAGTTAAAAAATTCCTCTCGTAATTCTAACAACCGTTCTCGAATTGTCATAAGAATATCTTTAAATTAGATTTATAAAGGCACAGCAACCATTATATTAGACACCAAATCTTACGTCAAGTATCTCAACTTTCATCTATTTTTACCAAATTAGTCGGGATAGTAGGATTTGAACCTACGACCCCCTGCTCCCAAAGCAGGTGCTCTACCAAGCTGAGCTATATCCCGAAAATAATATTTATGTTTCTCTAACAACTAAAATTAACATAATTTTAAAAAGAAAACAAGTTTGTATTTCAGCAAAGTTTTTTGAATAAATTTTTTTAGTTCTGAAATAAATTACCAAAAAATTAAATTAAAGTACCACTTTAATTTAATTTTTTTTAGTTTTAATAGAATTTAATGTATAATCCTATATTGAAAACTCATATTCAAATAAATAATTAATAACTAATTTTTGAAAATAAT